GGATTTTAAGGAATGGAATAGAGAAATGCATATTAAATGTACCTATAATGGTGTTCAATTATCAGAAAAAGAATTTCCCCAAGATTGGTTAATAAACGGTATTCAGATAAAGATTCTATATCCTTTCTGTCTAAAACCTTGGAGAAAATCTAAGGCACGATCTCATCATAAAGATATAATGAAAAAAAAAGAGAAAAAAACAAATTTTTGTTTTTTAACAGTCTGGGGAATGGAAGCGGAACTTCCCTTTGGTTTTCCCCGGAAACGACCTTTTTTTTTTGAACCTATTTATAAAGAACTCCAAAAAATAAAAAAAAAGGAAAAAAAAAGATTTTTACAAGTTCTAAAATTTTTCAATAAAGAAATAAAATCCTTTTTAAAAGTTATAAAAGAAAAAACGAAAGGAGTCATAAAAATAGTTCGAGTTATCAACCTAATAATGAAAAAACTGGAGAAAGTAAATCCAAATTTCTTATTTGAATTGAGGATAAAAAAAGTATATGAATCGAATGAAAACAAAAAAGATTTCAAAAGAAATAATAAGATTCTTCGAGAATCGTTCGTTCTAAATCGAACAATGGATTGGTTTAATTATTCACTAATAGAAAGAAGAATTAAAGATCTTTCTGATAAAACAATAAAAATCAAGAATCAAATTGAACGAACCGCAAAAGACAAGAAAAAAAAAGAAAGAGTTCTAATTTATGATAATAAAAGATCGGGATCACAGAAACATTTTTGGAAAACATTAAAAAAGAAGAATATCCGATTAATGCGTAAATCACACTGCTTTATTAAAGCATTCATTGAAAAAATATACATAGATATTTTGCTATGTACCATTACCATTTCTAAGATAAATAAACAACTTTTCTTTGAATCAACAAAAGAGATCTTTAATAAACCCATTTACAAGAATGAAATAAATAAAGAACAAGAAGGAATTGATGAAACAAATCAAAATACAATGAATTTTATTTTGACTATAAAAAAATTGTTTTCAAATACTGAGAATACTAAGAATAGCAATCAAAATTACAATACTTATTGGAACTTATCTTCCCTGTCCCAAGCATATGTTTTTTACAAAATATCACAAAATCAATTACTTAATAAGTCTCAATTGAGACCTGTACTTCAATATCAAGGGAGCTATCCTTTTTTTAAGGATAATTTAAAAAACTATTTTATGATCCACGGAATATTTAATTCTAAATCAAGACATAAAAAAATTCATACATATGTAATGAACGAATGTGTAATGAACGAATGGAAAAATTGGTTAAAAGTTTCTTGTCAATACGATTTCTCTCAAAAAAAAAGATCTCAATTAGTACCTAAAGAATACCGAAATAGAATAAATAAACATTGTCTGATTAAAAACAAGGAATCAAACCAATTGGATTTATATAAAAAATATCAATTCATTTATTCCATGAAAAAAAAGAACTATGCAGTAAATTCACTTATGAGTCAAAAAAACAAATGGAAAAAACATTACAGATATGATCTTTTATCTGATAAATACATAAGTCTCCCTAATTTATACACTTCTGAATCAACATTAGAAAGAAACGGGGACCAAGAAATTCCATATCATTTCAATACATTGAAACCTGAATTATTTTATGTATTAGTAAGTATACCGAGTAATGATTATCTCGAAAAAGGATATCTTATTGATAGAAATCTTGATAGAAATACAAAGAGTTTGGATAGAAAATATTTTGATTGTAGAATTCTTCATCTTTGTTTTAGAAAGAATATTGAGATATGGGCTAATGCACATATTGGCATCAAGATTCATAAAAATACTAAGACTGAAATTAATAATTTAAAAAAAATGAAAAAAAAAGATCTTTTTTTTTCATTCCCATGCAATCAAAAAAGGTTCTATCATACGGCATCAAATCATGATACTATATCCAATCTAGGAACTTGGTTCTTCCCAGAATTTGTGCTACTTTTTGATGTATATAAAATTCAACCTTGGATCATCCCAATCAAATCACTCCTTTTTCATTTTTCTATAAATGAAACAAGTAAAAACATTAACATAAATACAAAGAAATCATATAAAAAAAAAAAAGATCTTGAATTAGGAAATGCCAAGGTTGAAGAAGATTACGCAAGATTCAAACTAAAAAAGGATATAAAACAATATAAAAGCAAGAATGAAACGGAACTGGATAAAAGCAAGAATGAAACGGAACTGGATTTTTTTTTGAAAAAATCTTTCCTTTTTCAACTAAGATGGGCTGATCCCTTGAATAATAAAATAATGAAAAATATCAGGATATATTGTCTCCTACTTAGACTGATAAATCCAAAGGATATTGCTATATCTTCGATTCAAAGAGGTGAAATAAATCTAGATGAAATGCTGATTCAAAAGGACCTAGTTCTTGCAGAATTGATAAGAAAGGGAATATTTATTATTGAACCAATTTATCTATCTATAGGAAGGAACGGAAAATCTATTATATATCAAACTATGGATATTTCATTGGTTGATAATAAGAAACACCAAACAAATCAAAAATACACAAAAAAAAGATATATTGATAAAAAGGAGGTTGAAAAATCCATTGCACGACACAGCAACATATTTTTGAGTGGAGACAAAAATAATTATAATTTACTTCTTCCTGAAAATCTTCTATCTCCCAGACGTCGTAGAGAATTTCGAATTCGAATTTGTTTCAATTTGCCAAATTTTAATGTTGTGGATAGAAATCCAAGATTTTGCAACGAAAACAAAATAAGAAAATGTGGGAAATTTTTCAATGAGAATGAGAACAAACATATTAATACAGATAGAAAAGATTTTATGAAATTCAAATTGTTTCTTTGGCCCAATTATCGATTAGAAGATGTAGCTTGTATGAATCGTTATTGGTTTGATACCAATAATGGCAGTCGTTTTAGTATGTCAAGAATACATATGTATTCACAATTCAGAATGAATTCAATTCCAATGAAAAATGAAAAAGATTTATAGTGGATTAATTTATTCGGTAGATGAAAGCCGAAAGATACACACTGTGTAATATTCTAATACATGATGCTAATTTCATAGTGTATCAATTTTCACTAGGAAGCTAGTAAGAGCGGAATCCTTTTAAGTAAAAATAAATTGTTCTAGTTGCTGAAGACATATATGTTTTGTATATTTGGATCAAATATACAAAACATAAACCACATAAATAAAAAAAAGTAGTATATGAATAAAATACAATTTTGATGTATACTAGATAAAAATCACTGGCCTAAGAAATATTATTATTTTTCCCGATCGGTAAAATTCACAGAAAAGAAAAATAGAAACTTTAATTTATGGCAGTTCCAAAAAAACGTACTTCTATGTCAAAAAAGCATATTCGTAGAAATCTTTGGAAAAAAAAAGGATCTTTAGAGGCAGTAAAAGTTTTTTCTTTAGCTAAATCTATTTCCACCGGAAAGTCAAAAAGTTTTTTTGTGCAACAAAAAAAAGTCTTGGAAAAATCTTAATTGACATGTTTCAAAGAACTTCCAAATTTCCATTTTTGAATTGGAAAACAAAGAATTAAATTTTACTAATGTATTGTATTTCACTTCTCCTTATTAGTTAGAACTAGGTAATATGAAAAATAAGAATCTTTCTGTCTACTTGATTCAAAGTACACAGTCTTTTTTTTATATAGTCTTTCTATATTTCTATTATATTCTATTTATTTCTATTTATTGAAATTTCTATTGATTGATATTCAATTTGTGAGATGGTTTTTTCTTTGCTATGAATTGTGCTTTTCTTTTTTGAAAAGCACAATTACGATAGACAAGGAAGAATTTGAATATTTCATTCTATTTTCTACTAAGGTGTTCGGTCTCAAAATCATTAGAAAAGATTATGAATTTTATACCCCGATTGAGAACGAAACTTTTGAGTTCTGATTGTTCGGGATAAACAATAATTAGGTTTCTAGTACGGAAAAATTGATTCTTAAAACTGAATCATGAAGATACTCATTAAATATTATGGATATTGAACATTTTCATATGAATGTAAATGCATCTTTATTCATTGTTTCCTAAACCCTATTGAAAATCGACAATTCAACATTAATTTCCTTATTATTATTTAAGGTAAGCCGCCATGGTGAAATTGGTAGACACGCTGCTCTTAGGAAGCAGTGCTAGAGCATCTCGGTTCGAGTCCGAGTGGCGGCATAAGGCATAAATAAGAATTCTTATTAATTATTAATCTTTTCATATTAATATTCTAAAATATTATATACACAATAGATCTAATAGAATATAAAATATAGAAAATATTCTATTTGAGATTCTATTTGAGATTCTATTTAATCCCCTCTCCGATTTCAATTATTTAAAAGGGAATCTTCTTTATGATATTTGCGACTTTAGAACATATATTAACTCATATTTCTTTTTCGATCATTTCAATTGTGATTCTAATTCATTTGATGAACTTATTAGTCTACGAAATCGAAGGATTACGTAATTCGTCAGAAAAAGGGATGATAGCTACTTTTTTCTCTATAACAGGGTTTTTAGTTATTCGTTGGATTTATTCGGGACATTTTCCTTTAAGTAATTTATACGAATCGTTAATCTTCCTTTCATGGAGTTTATCCATTATTCATATGATTCCGTATCTTGGGAATCATAAAAATGATTTAAGCGCAATAACTGCACCAAGTGTTATTTTTACCCAAGGTTTTGCCACGTCAGGTCTTTCAACTGAAATGCATAAACCCGTAATATTAGTACCTGCTCTACAATCTCAGTGGTTAATAATGCATGTAAGTATGATGCTCTTGAGCTATGCAACTCTTTTATGCGGATCTTTATTATCAGTTGCCCTTATAGTGATTACATTTCAAAAAAGAATCGATTCTTTTTTGAAAAACAATAATTTTTTAAGTTTAAGCAAGTCGTTTTTCTTTGGTGATATGGAATATTTGAACGAAAAAGGAAGTGTATTAAAAAAGACTTATTTTCTCTCATTTCAAAATTTTTACAAATATCGATTAATTCAGCGTTTAGATTATTGGAGTTATCGTGTCATTAATTTAGGATTTACCTTTTTAACCATAGGCATTCTTTCTGGAGCAGTATGGGCTAATGAAGCATGGGGTTCGTATTGGAATTGGGACCCTAAGGAAACTTGGGCATTTATTACTTGGACCATATTTGCAATTTATTTACATACTAGAAAAAATTCAAAATTGCAAGATCAAGATACGAATTCGGCATTTGTAGCTTCTATAGGATTTCTCCTAATTTGGATATGCTATTTTGGGATCAATATATTAGGAATCGGGTTACATAGTTATGGTTCATTCCAATTACTATCTGATTGAATAAAATAAACTACATAAAGAATACATAAAAAAATCGTCTGATACACAATGAAATCTTGTGCAAGTTTTTGAGAACCTTTTAAATAGAGGAATTATTCAAAAGGTTCTCAAAAACTAAAAACTTTAGATGTATCTCATTAAGATTTTAATTCACCCTTCCTTTTTTTTCATTGTAACAACGAAGAATCGTTCAAATATGAAAGTCAAAGAGTTCTAAGACTTTCTTTTCAATTAATGAAATTCCTTTCATTTAATATGAAATATAAAAAAATTAGTATCTATAAAAATAATTAGATATTAGATAATAGAACTTGTACCTTGTCAACCGATAACGGTAGAACGAAATCAGGATAAATACCAATTCCTATTACAGGTAGAAAGATACAGATCGAAACAAATAGTTCTCGTGGTCCAGAATCAAAAAAATTTGAATTTGGAATATTGAATAGCTTGTATCCATAGAAAATTTGACGTAACATAGATAATAAAAAAATAGGAGTTAATATCATTACAATTGCCATTAAAAAAGTAATGAAAATTTTTGGCATGAAAAGATATTTTGGGCTCGTAATTATTCCAAAAAAGACTAATAATTCTGCAACAAAACCACTCATTCCTGGCAATGCAAGAGAAGCCATCGATAAACTACTAAACATGGTAAAGATTTTTGGCATTGGGATAGATATCCCCCATCTCTTCGAGATAAACAAAGCGTATTCTATCACAACTTGTTCCTGCTAAGAAAAAAAGTGCAGCACCAATCAATCCATGAGAAAGTCTTTGTAAAATGGATCCATTCAGTCCCATGCCAGTTATAGAACCAATTCCTATAATTATGAAACCCATGTGAGATACGGAAGAATAAGCAACACGTTTTTTTAAATTGCGTTGACCAAGAGAGGTTGAAGCTGCATAAATGATTTGTATTGTTCCTACTATGACCAACCAGGGAGATAATCTAGAATGAGCGTGAGCTAATAATTCCATATTGATCCGAATCAATCCATATGCTCCCATCTTTAATAAGATTCCAGCTAAAAGCATACATGTACTGTAATGTGCTTCTCCGTGGGTATCTGGTAACCATGTATGTAGGGGTATCATCGGCGATTTGACAGCATAAGCAATAAGAAAACCAAAATACAGTATTATTTCTAATGCTGCAGGATACGGATTGATTAGCTAATTTTTCTAAATCTAATGTTGGTTCATTGGAACCATATAAACCTATACCTAGAACTCCTATTAAGAGAAAAATGGAACCTCCGGCAGTGTACAAAATAAACTTTGTAGCCGAGTACAGGCGTTTTTTTCCTCCCCACATGGATAAAAGTAAATAAACAGGAATTAATTCTAATTCCCACATGATGAAAAAAAGTAAAAGGTCTCGAGAAGAAAATGATCCTATTTGGCCACTATACATTGCTAACATCAAGAAATAGAAAAATCGCGGATTTCGAGTAACTGGCCAAGCTGCTAAAGTAGCTAAAGTAGTGATAAATCCTGTCAGTAAAATGGGTCCTATGGAAAGTCCATCGATTCCCAGTCTCCAGTGAAAATCAAAAAGATTGATCCATTGAAAATCCTCCTTCAATTGGGTTAATGGATCGTCCAATTTGAAATGATAACAAAATATATAGCTCATTAGAAGGAGCTCTAGTATACATATACATATAGTGTACCACCTATAACCTTATTTCCCCTATGAGGGAAAAAGACAATTGAAGAACCCGCGAATATGGGCAAAACAAGAAGTATTGTTAACCAAGGAAAATAATTCGTGATAAAGACAAGATAAAATTAGACCAGAAAAGCCCGTGCTCGGGAGAAGAATAATATATTTTCTTTTCTCGAGCACAGGCTTTTGTCAGTAAAGAGGAATCCACTGATTCAAGTGGAGTTTTTTGTCAAATATCAATAGGAAAGACCCATGCTACGAGTTGTTTCATGCCATAAATAAACACGGACACTCAAAAAATCCGTTGGACAAGCGGATTCACATCTTTTACAACCTACACAATCTTCGGTTCTTGGGGCAGAAGCAATTTGCTTAGCTTTACATCCGTCCCAAGGTATCATTTCCAATACATCCGTGGGGCAAGCTCGAACACATTGGGTACATCCTATACATGTATCATAAATCTTTACTGAATGTGACATTGGGTCTATAAATTCCAAATTTGAACACAAAAGATTTTCAATCTGGTAAAATAAGAAAATGAAATAAATCATATATTTTTATTGTAGACACCAGATGAATCAATGATTTATAAAAATCTTAAGAATTAATCTATTTTTTAATCTGTTTATGATAAAGGGCCAAGATACTTTGATTTCCATTTCAATAACCATTAAATATGAGAATATGAGTTTACAAATTCAATTCATGTTAATTTTACTATAGATATATAAATCTAATATTTTATATTTTAGAAATAGAATAGAATAGAATATAGAAATAGAATTCAGGATATGATAATATATTATATATCAGATGAATACATTTGTTATTAGGTTAGTGATAGAATCAGTTAGTAACTCTAAATCATAAATCTATATGAAAAAATATAAGAAAATAAATAAGAAAATAATATGAATAGAATCTAATAGAATATTCTATTCTATTGAATTCTAATTCTATTAGATTCTATTTAGAATATTTTAAAAGTCTGATGTTTTTATTTATATGGGAAAATAGAAGGATTATGACTAATTATTCAGCAAATTCGATTGATTGATACGAGTTGATTTTCTGTTACGATGGATCGACGAAACAATAGTTAGCCCAATAGCTGCTTCAGCAGCTGCAATGGCTATAACAAAGATTGCAAAAATTTCTCCTTTTAATTGTCGACTATCAAATATATGGGAAAATGTGACGAGATTTATATTCACCGAATTCAGTATAAGCTCAAGACACATAAGTGCTCTAACCATGCTTCGGCTTGTGATCAGTCCATAGATACCGATAGAAAATAAATAAACACTTAGACAAAGTACATGTTCTAACATCATTGATAAATTCCTCATCTATCTCAATTCATTTCAATATGAGAACAAAAATTAAACCGATTCAGTTGAGTAGAATAGAAGAATTACAGAACAAAAGAAGATATTCACAGTAGATTGAGATTCAATCCATTTTCATTCTTGAAATTTCAAGAATGAAAATGGATATCATTAGATAGATAAAATAAAATTCTTTGGCTAATCCTACTTTATTCTAATTTATTCTAAACCAAAGCTTAGTAATTGGTAATCGTTCTTGAACCAAGGAAGGGGTTTTTCTTTTTTCATTTGATTTGTTGAATCCATAACTGTTTGAATTGTATAATCTCCAATTATTGAAACTGGTAACCGACCTAAAGAAATTTGATTATAATTCAATTCGTGACGATCATAAGTGGAAAGCTCATATTCTTCAGTCATTGATAAACAGTTTGTTGGACAATACTTGACACAGTTACCGCAAAATATACAGACACCAAAATCAATACTATAATGAAGCAGTCTTTTTTTTCTTAATATCTTTTTCCAATTTCCAATCAACAATAGGAAGGTCTATTGGACATACGCGGACACATACTTCACAAGCAATACATTTATCAAATTCAAAGTGGATTCGACCACGAAAACGCTCTGATGTGATTGATTTTTCATAAGGATATTGAATAGTTACAGGTAAACGATTTGTATGGGATAAGGTAATTATGAAACTTTGTCCAATGTACCTTGCGGCTCGTATTGTTTGTTTGCCATAATTCATGAACCCAGTAACCATAGGTAACATATTTGAGATATCCATCAATAAAATTTCTGTTTCTGTCTCTTGGGTGAGATAAGTTAGAAATATAGAATATTCATTATTGTTTTTTCTTAATTTCTTATTTTTATTTCTACTTTATAGTGAAACAAGTTGAAAAGAAGTTGTCAATAATAGATTACCTAGAGAAATAGGTAAAAGAAATTTTCATCCAAGATTTAATAATTGATCCATTCTCATCCTAGGTAAAGTCCATCTTGTTGTGATAGGAATGAACAGAAACAAATAAACTTTAGCTAATGTAATAAAGATACTAATTGCTATTACAAAGACTCTAAACATTTTGTTTATTCCAAAAAGTTCAGTAAGAGATATGTACGGAATAGAAAAATTCCACCCACCTAAATAAAGAACTGTTACAAATAATGAAGAAACTCATAGATTTAGGTAAGAAGCAAGATAAAAGAATCCGTATTTTATACCTGAATATTCACCTGAATATTCGGTTTGATAACCTGCTACTAATTCCTCCTCTGCTTCTGGTAAATCAAAAGGTAATCTTTCACATTCTGCTAGAGAAGACATTAGAAAAACTAGAAATCCTATGGGTTGACGCCACAGATTTCATCCCCCAAAACATATTTGGACTGTGCCTCAATTATATCAACTGTACTTGAACTGTTAGATAATTATAGTCGATGATAACATCACTGCTCCCGTCGCTATTCCAAAACCGTACTTTCATACGTTTATGGCCACAAAGAAATGTAAGGTAAGGACTAGTTTAGTATTCTTGCTCTCCTTGAACCCTAGGTAAATACAATGTAAAGATAAACTGGATGTTGGAGAGTCCTCAATTCGACCAATAAAATTCTGTCTGCTAGAATAAGAAAAGCACTTCCGAATGGATCTCATCCCTTAGAATAATAATATTCTAATGAATAGAAATGAATAGAATCAAAAATCCTTTTTGTTCAGCAATAACTTAAGCCTTCAATAAGATACTGGTTCTATTCATAAATAGAAAGATTTAGACATTAGTTAATGAATCATGATAAGAATTTCCATATGCATATGTATCAAGAAAGAAAGATTTTCTTAGGATTCCCGTTTTCTTCTTTTTTTATTATATTCTCATATTGCATTCTATTTGTCTTGTTCCTTTTCTTCTTTCTCAAAACTAAAAAAAGGAGAGAAAATAAAGGATTAATTCGTTCTTATTTTGATTGATCCCCAGTATAGTAATAAATACAGTTGATCTTTTGCATCCGCTTCAAGATATGACGACTAAGAAAATAATCTCAATCTTGGGGTAAACAACTTAAACTTATTTTTACTTCAAATTTCTTCTTGTACCTAGGGAATGAGATTTTTCTTGTTTTACTGCAAATTGAGGAGCAGTTTTGTTTCACTCATATAACTTATCTGGTTTAACTCATCAAACTGAAATATTTAATAAAAAAGATGAAGATATTTATTCAAGACATTCAATTTCTTTATCTTCACTTACTTTAGACTTTCTAAAGTTAAAAAAAAAAAAAAAGAAAGATCTTTTTTCTCTTCTTTTCTTTCATATTCATATTTACATATTGAATTAGATTCCTATTTTATTGTATTTAAATCCATTTCTTTTCTCTTTTCTAGAAAAGAGAAAAGAAAAGTTTATATTCCAACGAATCACACGTAGAGATATTGCTAACACACATAGAGTTAATGGTATTTCATAACTAATCGATTGAGCTGCAGCTCGTAGACCGCCTGAAAAAGAATATTTATTATTTGATCCATATCCTGACATAAGAAGACCAATGGGGACAATACTTGAAAAAGCAATCCATAAAAAAACACCTATACTGAGATCAGCTAAAACAAGGTGAATTCCAAAAGGAATTACTAAATAACTTAGTAAAATGGATATAAAACCTATAGAAGGTCCGACCCTAAATAAATGAATATTACCTCTAGATGGAAGAAGATTCTCCTTGAAAAGTAGTTTGGTCCCATCCGCTAAAGCTTGAAGAATTCCGAATGGGCCAGCATATTCAGGTCCAATACGTTGTTGTATTGCTGCAGATATTTTTCTTTCTAACCACACAATGACTAATACCCCCATTGTGATTCCTAATACAAGGGTGAAAATGGGGACAAAAATCCATAAGAATCCATATCCTTCTTTTAAGGATTCTAATCTATAAAAAGAATTAATAGTTTGTACTTCTGTCGTATCAATTATCATTTTAACGATCAACTTCTACCATAATGATATCTATACTACCTAGTATCGTCATGATATCAGCCAATTTCATTCTTTTAACTAGCTGGGGAAGAATTTGCAAATTGATAAAACCGGGTGGACGAATTTTCCATCTCCAGAGGAAAACACTACTATCTCCTATTAAATAAATTCCTAATTCTCCTTTTGGGGCTTCTACCCTTACATAAAGTTCTTGTTTTAACAATTCAAAATTGGGTGAAAGTTTTTTAGTCAGAAATCTATAGTCAAAATTATTCCATTCGGAATTATTTGTCCTATGAAAACGCTGGTTTTCTCAATTCTCATAAGGTCCTCCAGGAATTCCTTCTAGAGCCTGTTGAATGATTTTTATGGATTCTTGCATTTCACCGATTCTTACTCAATAACGAGCTAATGTATCGCCCTCTTTTTGCCATTTGACTTCCCAATCAAATTTATTGTAACACTCATAGCGATCAACTTTACGAAGATCCCATTGGATCCCAGAAGCTCGTAACATTGGTCCTGATAAACCCCAATTTATTGTCTCCTCCCCACCAATAATGCCCACTCCTTCAACTCGTTCCAAAAAAATGGGATTTCGCGTGATGAGTTTTTGATACTCAACAACTTCTGTTAAAAAAGAATCACAGAAATCAAAACATTTATCTATCTAGCCATAAGGTAAATCCGCAGCTACTCCTCCGATGCGGAAATAATTATGCATCATTCGCATACCTGTGGCAGCTTCAAATAGATCATATATTAATTCCCTCTCTCTTAAAATATAGAAAAAGGGAGTCTGTGCACCAATATCGGCCATAAAAGGGCCAAGCCATAACAAATGGGAGGCTATACGGCTCAGCTCCAGCATTATAACTCTGATATAACTGGCCCTTTTAGGCACTTGAACACTTTCCAAGCGTTCTGGTGCATTTACTGTTATTGCTTCTGTGAACATAGTAGCTAAATAATCCCAACGTGTTACATAAGGCAAATATTGTATAATTGTTTGGTTCTCCGCTATTTTTTCCATCCCTCTGTGTAAATAGCCCAATATAGGTTCACAGTCAATAACATCTTCACCATCCAGAGTAACGATCAGCCGAAGAACACCATGCATTGATGGGTGGTGAGGCCCCATATTGACTATTATAAAATCTTTTTTTGTAGCCGGTAAAGTCATCTTTTTTTCCTTAATTTATTATTTTATGAATTTCTTAAAATAAATAAAAAAGAAGAAAATAATAATAACTGAACTAAGAAAAAAAGAATTAAAAAATCAAAAGGAACAAGGAGAATAATAAGAAACTCAAAGAAGAAATTCAAATTTAATTAACGAGTTTTTGGTTCCCGAATATCTAACTGCTCTATTAATTTCTTATAACGCATTTTATTTTTCTTTGACAAATAAGTCAATAATCGTTGACGTTTTCCCAGAATTATTCGTAGACCCCTTTGCGATAAAAAATCTCTTTTGTGCAATTGTAAATGTAAAGTAAGTCTCCGTATCTTATTGGTGAAATGGGATACTTGAAATTCAACAGACCCACTATTTTCTTCTTTTTCTTCTTGTGTAATAACTGAGATCAAGGATTTTTTGACCATTCAAAAGTTAAGTGACTCCTTTTTATCGTTGTATGTGAAAGACATATATTGTTCAAAAGAAATTTCTTTTTATTAGTTATTATCTATACTTAATTCATTCCATAAATTTCAAAAAAAAACTCAATAATAATATCATAACATACAAATAGAAAAAAAAAGAATAAAAGAAAAGAAATAAGAAAATAAAAATAGAAAGAGCTAAAGAAATCTGTAACTGAACTTTAAGATAAATTTAATAAATCTATCTTAAATAGAATCTTAAATATATCATATATCTCTAAATTACACAATTAGAATATAAAGTAAAGGTAAAATAAGGTAAAATCCAATTATTCAAAATCTCATATGATGTCATATTATTTCTTATTGAAAAAATATCTTTCTTTTATAGAGTTTTAAGTTAATTAATAACGTAAGTAAGAAATTTGACTAATTCTTTGATATTTGACCAACTAATTGAAACTTTTATTTTAAATATTTAATAAAACAAAAAGTCATAATTCCAATATTTGTATTTTTGTATTTGATCTCTTTCATATTTTTTTATTATTATTTTGTTCTTTTTAAAATTTTTAAAAGAGATAAAGAGATAATAATTGGTGAATTGGAAATAATTAGAAGAAATAAAGAATAATTTGTTTTATTATGGAATATACATATAAATATGCATGGATAATACCTCTTTTTCCGCTCCCAGTTATTATGAGTTATTATGTTAATAGGATTTGGACTTCTACTTATTCCGACAGCAACAAAAGATCTTCGTCGTATGTGGGCTTTCTTAAGTGTTTTACTACTAAGTATATCTAAGTATATCCATGTGGTTTTCAGCCAATCTATCTATTCAGCAAATAAATGGAAGTTTGACCTATCAATATCTATGGTATTGGACCATCAATAATGATTTTTTATTAGAGTTCGGACACTTGATTGATCCACTTACTTCTATTATGTCAATACTAATTACTACTATAATACTAATTACTACTATTGGGATCCTGGTTTTTATTTATAGTGACAATTATATGTCTCACGACCAAGGATATTTGAGATTTTTTGCTTATATGAGTTTTTCCAATGCTTCAATGTTGGGATTAGTTACTAGTTCCAATTTGATACAAATTTATATTTTTTGGGAACTAGTGGGAATGTGTTCGTATTTATTGATAGGTTTTTGGTTCACACGACCCGTTGCAGCAAGTGCTTGTCAAAAAGCTTTTGTAACTAATCGTATAGGAGATTTTGGTTTATTATTAGGAATCTTAGGATTTTATTGGATAACTGGTAGTTTCGAATTTCGGGATTTGTTCCAAATAGTGAATACCTTGATCCATAATAATGGGATTAATTCTTTCTTTGTTACTTTATGTGCCCTTTTCTTATTTGTCGGTGCAGTTGCTAAATCTGCACAATTCCCCCTTCACGTATGGTTACCTGATGCCATGGAAGGACCCACTCCTATTTCGGCTCTTATACACGCTGCTACTATGGTAGCAGCAGGAATCTTTCTTGTAGCTCGGCTTCTTCCTCTTTTCATAGTTATACCTTACATAATGAATCTCATTTGTTTAGTAGGTATAATAACAGTGCTTTTAGGAGCTACTTTAGCTCTTGCGCAAAGAGACATTAAAAGAAGTTTAGCCTATTCTACAATGTCTCAATTGGGTTATATTATGTTAGCTCTAGGTATAGGTTCTTCTCGAGTTGCTTTATTTCATTTGATGATCACCCATGCCTATTCTAAAGCTTTATTGTTTTTAGGATCTGGTTCCATTATTTATTCAATGGAACCTATTGTTGGATATTCACCAGAGAAAAGTCAGAATATGGTTATTATGGGAGGTTTAACAAAATATGTTCCAATTACAAAAACTACTTTTTTCTTAGGTACACTTTCTCTTTGTGGTATTCCGCCTCTTGCTTGTTTTTGGTCCAAAGATGAAATTCTTCACGATAGTTGGTTGTACTCACCAATTTTCGCACTAATAGCTTGGTTCACAACAGGATTAACCGCATTTTATATGTTTAGT